ACATCTTTGTTGAAAAAATTTTTTTTGTAATTCCGTACATAAAGATTCAGGAAATACTGGATCTCCGCCTACACAAGCAAATTGTCGATAAAACTCCAAAATGGCATTTTCTTTTGACCCGATTTTTTTTTCCTCCTTATCATTCAGGAAAGACAAGAAAATTTCAGGGTAGCAAACGTTCTCTAGAATTTCGCTTAAATTCGAACCCATAGCTGATGATAGAACTAGAATAGATATTTTCTGTTTCCTACTTACACGAGCCCATATCCTTGCTTTTCTATCAATCTCTAACTCTAATCTTCCTCCCCAATCTGATATTATTGTGGCAGTATAGACCGAAATTCCATTATGGTCCAATTCTGACCGATAATAGATACCAGGGCTTTGCAATATTTGATTGATTACAATTCTGTATATTCCATTTACTATAGAAGTTCCCAGGGAATTCATTAGAGGAATGTTTCCAATAAAAATAATTTGTTCTTGGATATTCCTACTGTTTTTCCAAATTAATCCCGCGGATATATATAATTCAGAGGAATATGTAAGTGATTCATATACAGCATCTTTTTCTTTTATCGAGGGTTCTACCAATTGATATGTTTCCACAAATAATTGAAATTCAATTTCTTGATCTGTATCTTCAATTTTGGGAAACTTCAAAAGTTCTTCCGTTAAGCCGCGATCAATGAATCTACAAAACCCTTCAAATTGTATTTGATTCAATCCGGGTAGTGTAGACATTCCTTCATTTCCAACCCCAAGCATTTTTAATTTCCCTATTTATTTTCTAGAAAATATCCCACGATTTGCTGTCATTCTTCATCGAATCACATGAATAAATTTAGCAATAATGGAATTTCTGTTCTTTTTACTTTTACTGAATCACATGAAATTTTACCTAACTCCGTCTATGAAATACCTATTATGAAAAGAGGAATAAATAGAATTTTCTACTCAAATTGGAATTTGCAACAAAACAAAAAGATAGAATCTAAATTCTAAGATAGATGGAAACAAATTGAAAAATTTCACCTAGACTTCGGGGGATTTTTAAGAATCTTAAAACAAAAAATGAATTCTATTTCTACTATTATTATGATATTACATATTCCAATTCGATTGGATACAAAAAAAAATGAATTCGGGATTTGCTCGGGTCGATGAGATAAAGATATAATCTAATAATAAGAAACAATATAGAATTGATTTTTTTAGCACTTAACCTTTTCAATTGTTCAAAAAAGAATTAGAATTTACAAAGAAGAGAGATATTTTTACCTTTTTTTTAGAATTTGAGAATACGATTGCAGTGCGTAAAAAGACTTGGATTTATTAAACATGCATAGATCGAACTCCAGCTATAGCTATCTATATATATGTCTCTTACTTTATTGCAGTCATATTTGTTCGGGACAGCGCATGTCGTGTTAATTTCTTTTTTCTATTCAATCTATTTAATGAAAAATTGTCAAAAAAAGAAATGGAAGCACGAGAATTTCTTGAAAATTCGCTATAGTATAGGTATTATATACGAATAAGATACCCGATTAGATAATATCTGTGTAACAATAAAAATTTATGTTCTGGGGTTTACATATATTAACAGTTGCTGTTATAATTGAAATGGAAAAGGATTCTTTTTCAATAAAAAGCAATCAAGATTGCTTATGTATCAATTTCGATTTTTTTATCTCATTAAGAAAAAACCATTTTAGATTCAGATTCAAGAATTATTCCGGAATTAGTAGTTAACGGTTGCGATTTGTCCCGAAATTTTTGCTTTTGTGACTGAAAGGTATACGTTTGTTTTTTTCAATAGAAAAAAGGGAGAGGAACCCTTTGAAAAATGGGATTAAAGAAAACGGAATTTAAGATACAAACACATCAAAAAAAGAAGTTTAGAAACCCTCCCCTTTTTTTGTTTTTTTTGAGGGGAGGGGGTATTTCTCATATATTTTTTTTGTATCGTTTTGGCGGCATGGCCGAGTGGTAAGGCGGGGGACTGCAAATCCTTTTTCCCCAGTTCAAATCCGGGTGTCGCCTGATCGACAAGAGAATTGAAATAGTTTATTCCGTTTTGTTGATAGAAAACTTTCTATTTTTTTTCCAGCGGAAGCAAGCGCGGGAAAAGGACTCTTGAGACTTGTTTGATTCAAAATTCTAAGCATCGGGAGGTTTGTTCTCTAATCTAAAATGCTGTAAATTTTTTCGTCTCGGATTCAAGGAAAAATTCATTCTAGTAGTGAAAAGGAATCTATAAATCTTGAAATGCTAGTCCTTTCATTCCACTACAACTGTAGTGTCCGTCTACTGACTAGGTCTTGAATGAATTAGATTGGATAGGGATAGGTCGGACAGGGAATCTAATTCCATTCTTAGTTGGAGAAGGGGCTGAAGAAAAACCCTGTATACAGACTCATGTAAAATATATGAGTGCTTCTGCATTTATTCAATATTTAGTTAGATTAATTAAATTGAATATATAATAGGCTTTCTTTTTTTATATTTCTTTTTTTATATTTCTTTAAATAGTTCTAATTTAATATTAATATTCTTTTTTTTTTTTATTAATATTATTATTTAATATAATATATTATTTTTTTATTTGATTTTTGAATCAAATTCAAAATTTCTATTCTATTTTCATTATAAGAAAAATGAAATTCTTTCTTTTCGGTAACCTCTAGTCAATTTCAGAGGCTGTTTTCCGATTGTTTTAGAGAACGAATTGGGAGACGGTAAGGATTAGATCAAATGGAAATAAGAGATGCAAATAAGAGTATGAGTATGCAAAGTAATCTATCCCTTAAAACTTCCAAGAATATCTCTGGATATTTTTGCTTTATGCTTAATATTTTTCAATTCTACTAGAAATCAGATAAGAACTTGTTAGATTTTCTAATTGGATTTATTGGATTGTTTCGTCAATGGTGTTATCCCAGAATCTCTTTTTGACTCTGTACCAGGGATTCATTATTATAAAATTTTTAGTTAAAAATACAAAAAAAGAAAATAATACAAGAAAAACTTAGTGAACAATAAAGAAATAATTCCTTCATATTGATAGAGATAGGAGACAAATTTTACATGGATATAGTAAGTCTTGCTTGGGCTGCTTTAATGGTAGTTTTTACATTTTCCCTTTCCCTTGTAGTATGGGGAAGAAGTGGACTCTAAGGGTACTACTAATTGAGTTAAGGGATCAAACTGTATCAATTGTTTTCTCGCTGGGTTCTGAAATTTTTGAACTATTGAATTTAGTTATTTTATTAATACTAATTAATGAAATTCAAATAGATTGGTCCTAAACCTCTATTTTTATAGAATAAATAAAACATAGAGTCAAACTTTATACACTATAATAATAGATAGTATAGTAGAAAGAAATAGATTTGATTTCTTTCTACCATACTATCCGGATTTCATAGAATTCTGCTGATTGTAGTCTGATCATTTCATTTAAAACTAAGACCCGAAATTGAAATCCTTTTTTCATTTTTTTTATTCAATCATTGTCATTGCAATGATAAGAAATAAGAAGTCATGTTTAAGTAAAATTAGTCACTTTGACTTACCGTTTTTACGTAAATTATAAGTAAAAAGGCAGTAGGAACTAGAATGAAGAGTGCAGTAGCAATAAATGCTAGAATATTAACTTCCATAATCTCTATCTTTTCTTTCTCTTTTATTTCTAATAAATACTTCGGGATTTAATCCCATAGAAATGATAAATCTTTCGTCGGTAAATTCAATGGTATAAATTATATCTCGATGATATCAAATCGGATCAATATCACGAATAACAATATCTGAGCTATCAAATCGATTCATCGTCGAGAATTAAATAGTATAACATAGGAAGATCTTTTATCCATACCAAATAAAAAAAATTTACTTTCTGATGCAATCAAAAATTCCTTTTCCTTTTTTCTTTCTTCGTCGGAACCTTTACCTTAAATTAAAAAAGAAAAAAAGGGGGATCCCCGTTAGAAATGAGATTTTTTTTATATTCCCTTTCACACACGAAATGAATTGATATCTTTTTTTGATTGGATTTGTATCCATCGGGACTGACGGGGCTCGAACCCGCAGCTTCCGCCTTGACAGGGCGGTGCTCTGACCAATTGAACTACAATCCCAGGAAAAAAATCGTATAGCATACATATTCTTACAATTTCATTCAAACCCTTTCTTTTTCTATTTTAGATTCGAACCTTTGTACTGTAACTGAAAGAGGCGGACTTTTTTATATATTGATATCTATATGGGTATGCACTTTAGCGAGATCGACACGGATTACGAGTCATCCGTTCGTTATTGCCAAATCGATTGAAAAATGAATGAAAAATGAATAAAAAAAAAGACTCTTTTTTTTTACTTTAACCCCTTCCTTAGACTTTATACTTACAGATCCTGATAGGAATTTAGCAAAATCCGAATTTGTGGAAAAAATATGTAATACGGAAAAAAGAAATAGCACTAGGGATGTATGAAATTTTTATTCTTCCGTATCCGAACACATCGGTCATTTTCGGAGAACAACAAATGGGTTATATCATTTCATGGTGTATCAGCAAATTTTTGGGCCGAGCTGGATTTGAACCAGCGTAGACATATTGCCAACGAATTTACAGTCCGTCCCCATTAACCGCTCGGGCATCGACCCAGGAAGAATCAATTTCAGTCTTTATTCTTTATTGATAATCCCTGATCAATTTCCTTTCGTAGTACCCTACCCCCAGGGGAAGTCGAATCCCCGTTGCCTCCTTGAAAGAGAGATGTCCTAAACCACTAGACGATGGGGGCATACTTGCCCGACCGCCATTATACTATGTTCATAGTATGAACAGTTTTTGAAATTGTCAATATAATGGAATGATATGATTCGATCAGAAGGATCTTTCCATCTTTCAGAATTCCATAAAATTTTTTGATTCATCATTTATAGATTTCGAAATTGTTCATTCCAATCACCAATCTATATATATATATATAAAAAAAAAGATAAGTAATGCGAAAGAAAACAAAAGAAAGAATCCTTTCAGGGAATGATTGATTTGCTGGAACAGGCGAGGGATTAAAACCTCATTTCTTTCACTTTCATTCATTGTTAAGAAGATTTAATAGGTATATTTCTATCTCACACTAAGCTGGGAAATAAAAAAACGAGAATCAATCTGGAAATTGGGTAAAAAGGATAGGGATCAATAAGTTATTGAAAGTTGTTTTTTTTCAATAAGAATTTGGTTGAGGGACAGGACAAATTGAATCCATTTATCAATGATTCGATGACATTTTTGAATTAGTGGGTACATGTATCAATGAAATGAATTTCGTGTTATGATGAGGATGACTTCAATTCGAATCGGTTTTGAAAAAATTCATTCCATTGATATTTATCAAATCCAATATCAATAAATCAAATTTTTAACTATACTCTATTCAATAGGTAAATCCAATTTATTGGTCCTTAACTTAATGAGTTGCTATATAAGTAAAATGCTATATAAGTAAAATAGATCTATGTACATATATTCTAATCTTATATGTACATCTATTCTAATCTTATGTATATAATAAGTATATGCAGTAACAAATAGATGTACTAAACTCATATTGGCTGGTTCCTTATTCAGGAATTGAATCAAAAGGGGCCCTTTTAACTCAGTGTGGTAGAGTAACGCCATGGTAAGGCGTAAGTCATCGGTTCAAATCCGATAAGGGGCTTTTGACTTTTTTTTCATAAAACGCCAACAGTAGTATTCATATTTGAAGGAAGAATAGAGATATTGTTGATATTTGTAAGAAGTTTCCATTTGTAAAAAATAAAAAAACTAAGGAATAGTAGAATTTCATTAAAAAATGGAATTTCGAATTTTAATTCTAATAAGTTATTCTTATCATTTTAATGAATTCGAATATAGTCAAGTAATTCTAGTTAGAAAGTGAAATATTATTATTTCTATCTATTTTGTTTTCTTTTTTTAGAATGTGATATCTCCTTTAATTCTCAGATATTCCTTTTTTCTATTATTCCAATCAAAAAAAATGGGAAAGATTCTAAAAAAAAGGAAGTGGACCTAACCCATTGAATCATAACTATATCTACTATTCTGATATTCAAATTCGATAGAAATGAAATTCGAACAGTGGATCTTTTTTTGTTTTTAATACTTCTTTGGTTTGGACTCCGCAAGAATCTGTCGATATTTCTGATTCAATCTTATTGTTCCTAGAGGTTCTATAGGAATAAAATGCTATTCCTCTCCTCCACGCAGAAGGGCTTATTCTATTCTAAGTTCCAACATACAAGTCATTTTATTTAAAATTAAAATATCTTTTTTCCGAATACAAGAAAAGATCCATTTACATTTCTATTATTTCTTTACGATATGATATATCTATAGAAATAATAGAAAAATCCATCAAATCATGACTTCGCATATCAAATATTTTCTTTTCATATCTATGCATACGAGATTTTTACGGCAATTAATGGATGCGAGAAAGAAACTTTCACTTACAATCTCTTATTATTAAAAAAATTCCATACAATATTAAAGAATCTGACAGATAGATAAAAAAAACAGTAAATAGAAAAAATTTTAGAATTTCTTACCTCGATCTGCAAAAAAGTATACTTTGGAGTTTTTTTAATCTGAAAGAAAGGAAAATCGAACAAAGAAGACAATAAAAGAAAAAAAATGTAAAATAGAAAGTAATAAAATATACGATCCTCTAGTAGTTTCCTAGACATAGAAATTAGAAGAATATATAAAACTATTTATTCTTATTTCACGAAGAAGATTCAAGAATAAGATTATTTGATAAAAGGAGAGTAGTATGTCTGGGGATCTACTGGTAACGAGAGTGAGAAAAGGGATCATTTGTTTCTTGAACAGTTCTTTAAATAATTTTTTTATCGGATTTACGAGTCATAAGACAATTCCTGATTCATGACTTAGGGGATTTTTAAGAATAGAAAGGAATAACCGAATTAAGTTCATGGATTTGAACTAGGTATCAATAGACCAAAAAAGGATTTTTCTATTCGAAACCTATTAGAAAAGAAGGGACAGTCTACGAGAAAAAAATCATATATAAAATGAAAAAAGCCTCGAAGGTCCCATCCCTGAAAATGCTATGAGGTGCTCGGAAATGGTTGAAGTAGTTGAATAGGAGGATCACTATGACTATAGCTCTTGGGAAATTTACCAAAGAAGAAAATGATTTATTTGATATTATGGATGACTGGTTACGGAGGGACCGTTTCGTTTTTGTGGGTTGGTCCGGTCTATTGCTCTTTCCTTGCGCCTATTTCGCCTTGGGGGGTTGGTTCACAGGTACCACTTTTGTAACTTCATGGTATACTCATGGATTGGCAAGTTCCTATTTGGAAGGCTGTAACTTCTTAACTGCTGCAGTCTCTACTCCTGCTAATAGTTTAGCACACTCTTTGTTGTTACTGTGGGGTCCTGAAGCACAGGGAGATTTTAC